AGAATTGAGAAATTCTATGGCTCGAATCTTTAGTATTCTCTTATTTATCACCTGTGTCTACTATTTAGGCAGAATGCCGTCGCCCATTGTCACTAAGAAACTGAAAGAAACCTCAGAAACGGAAGAAAGGGAAGAAAGTGAGGAAGAAAGCGATGTAGAAACAACTTCCGAAAGGAAGGAGACTAAACAGGAACAAGAGGGATCCACCGAAGAAGACCCTTTCCTTTGTTCGGAAGAAAAGGACCCACGAGAGCCCAAGCACAAGAGGCTCATACAGGAAGCAATCAGCCCATAGCCCCATATCGAGATCACAGCCTATTATTCAAACCACAATGGATCCAAATTCATTGTCCAATCTTCTCGATCTCCAATATGAAAAAAATTATCCTTTCCATGGCCATTCACGGCCCGCGAAGAAGATCAACCACTCGTGCCCGAGATCACTATCCAATCAAAAACCAGACTTCCAAGCGAGTTTGAGAAAACTCCAAGTGAGAAAACGGAGCGCGTGGAGGCTTTCGAGCGCTTTCGAGCGCTCCCTTTTGAATGTAGCGGATAACAGCGGGGCTCGAGAATTGATGTGTATTCGAATCATAGGAGCTGGCAATCCCCGATATGCTCATATTGGTGACGTTATTGTTGCTGTAATCAAAGAAGCAGTGCCCAATATGCCGCTAGAAAGATCATAAGTTATTAGAGCTGTAATTGTACGTACTTGTAAAGAACTCAAACGTGACAACGGTATGATAATACGATATGATGACAATGCAGCGGTTGTCATTGATCAAGAAGGGGCGTAGCGAAAAGGTGCGGACTTTCGAATTTCACTAAAATAGTCTCATTAGCTCCTGAGGTATTAGAAATACTAGTAGTAGAGACTATGATATTGTTGGGTATCTTAATATAGATCAATTAGTGGATTGTGTCTCACGCATATACTAAGTCCAAAAAATATGTCTTTATATTCTGATATATAAATATAAAAGAATAATAAAAGGAAGGGTTCGAATAGCATCTACTAATATCACCGAAAACATTGTGAAAATACTTCTACGAGAAGGTTTTATTGAAAACGTTAGGAAACATAGGGAAAGTCCGAAATCTTTCTTGGTTTCAACCCTGCTCCTGGTGTTCGAACTAGTCATTAATGGTCGGCAACATGGGTACCCTTTTTCGGTATGCGTTGCGAACACTTTCATTTTGAGTGTCTCATCTTCTCTGGAGAAGCTAAAATCGAACGGATAGAGTAGATGGTCCAACTACAGAACTTCTTCTTTTTCATTACTTCCATGGTCGTGCCTCGTGGCACGGCAGCACCCGTACTATTGAAATGGTTCGTCAGTAGAGATGTTCCCACTGGTGCCCCTTCTTCCAATGGTACTATAATTCCTATTCCTATCCCTGAATTCCCTTTTTTGGTCTATCTACATTCCAGGAAATTCATACGCTCCATGGACAGAGCAAAAAGTGGAGTGTTGGTCAGAGCAAGCCGCCCTATTCTATTACCAGACATAATTGGGAGAAGCCCATCCGCTAGAAATGCTTTATTTCGTTTCGTTCCCGTTCTTCATTTCCTTCTTATCGAATCCATGGGGGACTTGTCATATTTCGAATCTTTCTGCGGTCTGCTCTGTTTACAATTCTTTCGTACTCTCTTCTCTTTACCACGCGATAGGTCAGCGAAGCGTGAGTGGGCGCGGAGAAGGAAAGGCCAAACACTTCGGCCTAACGGGAATGAGCAACGACGAAATGACAAGATGAGGTGCACCGGGCACCCCCATATAGAAAGAAGGGTCGAAGGTTTTGGGCCTGTAGCTTTCCCCGTCCCCCCCTCGTCGAGGGGTGCTTGTTTGGGGGGTGTGCCATCTGAAATCGGGCTTGAAGCTCTCGCCTTACCAACGAGCCGACTGCTGATGGCTGTTGGTCACGACTACTACAAAAAAGTGAGGATGAATCCTCCTATTTCACATGGAGGAGTGTGCATCTTTATGTTGGGTGTTCTTCTGTCGTGCGACCCGGTGGCTTATGTGCGACCTGTGGCCCACGCCTCCTATTTGTTCAGGGCGGGCGGCGTGAACTCTGATTCGATCCGGGTATTCAATCCCGCCGCTGAGATGCTCAGTTGACTCCTTAACCTTGATAGAAAAATGGCTTATTCAGAAATTCGTGCATAAGGGTAAGGAACTTTGGATGAACTAATGCGAATGGGTGTAAGCCTCGCTGCTCGGAAACACCCAGTGCTGACCACACTGAGAGACACGAAAGCGGAGGTAATGCCAGTTGGCGAAGTGGCGTTAAGCATCCCTAGCGGTACGCAAAGAGAGGTCGTGATGATATCATCTACGTCCGTACCGCTCCTCGTGGAGTAGATCCCGCATCCAACCAACCCTTTTTTTACCAGGGAACGGGAGAATTCCCACTACCGCTGGCCGGCCAGCCGGGCCGTGAGCGCGGTGGGAACGGGCTTCCCAAAAAGCCAGCCCCGGATCTTCCCGGGTCAGCATAGAATGAAGGGGACGGCCCTAATGTTGTGTTGGCAAAGAAAGCGGGTTGCGGGCGGATAAAAGCGGACGTGGGGACTCGGGTCGGGGCGCAGCGTAACTAAGAGAGCCATTCCATTTAGGGCGAGAGAGAATGGGCGGGCACGAGCGGTCTGGTGTCCGAGCCGATTGGTCAGACGACGACTACTGTACTTATTAGATTAAGATTAGCCGCCTATCCCGGAATGGACTGGGATGGAATAGAAAGAACGCGAAGCGCTATAGGGTCGGTTTGTTTTTTGGGGGTGGGGGAATAAGCTTGCTTCTTCACAAGCTTATCCCCGCCCCGTTTCCTGTCCGTCCCGACCGGCAGCTGCTGGGTCTCCCCATCTCTCCTCAACTTCCCCCGGTCTTCGGCCCGAGCTGTATGAGGCAGAAACTCGTCCCACGTACGGTTCGGAGGCCGAGCCCCACCCCAGCAATAATGGTGCGGCTTAGGTCAACTAATACGAATAAGATACAGTTCACTCAACGATTGCCTTTGGGTTCCGAACTCCATATGGGGAAGGAACGTTGTTGTTTGCGAGGTCTCGATCATTTACATGGACCCACTTCTCATTCCATTTGTGGGAATTTGATGATTTATAAACCGTCCCTAACGAGGGATCGGTTCCGAGAGCATGATTCATCACTTCGTGCCGACCTCTTGCCCATAAACTTTCCTGCCTCATATGAGAATGGAAAACTGGAGCATTTTCTGCATCGGTGGATGAAGAATCACGAACATAAGAATTTCTGGTTTACCATGTTCCCAGAAAAAAGATACTTTTTTTCCATTCGAGAAACGACGAGCACGACTGAAGTGGCTATACATACAAATCCATTTACGGATCTATATGCTCCGATTGGAACTGGAAGTTCCAGAACTGGCGGCTGGTATACCACCATAATGAAATTGCCTTTTATTTTTAGTATTCGGATAGGATTTCTGTTGGCTTCATCGGGAGGCTCGCGTAGTTTGTTACGTCAGCTCCAAAAGGATAAGTTGCATTGGAATTGAGGAAGTTCCGTTCATAATTGCATCAAAGGAGTAAAAATAGTGGCTGCGGCGCGTCGAGGTATAAAAGTGTCTTGTCTTCCTTACAGATGAAAGTGGCCGTGAGCCTTAGCTTACTGTATATACGAACCGATCCGACGGATATATAAGCCCTAGGGTTCACAAGAATAGGACCCATAAGCCCGGGTACAAGGATTGGAGGACCCCTCTTCTTATTTCTTTATACATTATATAGTAGTATACCCGACCCTATTTTTTGCTTTGATTAACGGAGCCCCTTTGGTCTCGAAACCTAAGGAGTTGGAGCGAGACCAAAAACGGCGGGGTCTCAGTAGCGAATGCGCCGCAGGTGTATCAGTAGCGAGACATTCTTATCTCGTCTGATGCGGGTGCAAATCGACAAGAACTACGGTCCGGTGAGTGAATGAACTTTCCCTGGCTAATGTGGTTGGTACGCAATCTCGGGTTCCATACTCGGGTTACCAAGCGAAGCGCTCGGTCCAGTTCTAAGGCTAGGTCCAGCCCCAACACTATCTCCGGTTCCAACGCTTCAGGCGTCAGGCTCAGGGAAAGCGGATTAGTTCGGTTCACTAGGCGAAGGCGAAGCAGAAGTCGTAAGACGCTTTCGTCACATGGAATTAGGGCTACTCGCATTAGAACTAACTACTCTCGCTAACAAGGGTAGGAAGTACCCGCCTCGCTAACAAAGACTTCATTTTGCTTTCCCTAAAGACATTCCAGTTTCGTCTTGTCGTGCAAATCGAGATCAAGAACAACGTTCGGTCGGTTCATAAAGAGATTGGGTCGGAAAATCTACCTTATTCCCGCCCCGGATAATGCTTCCCAGGCGAATAAACCTTCCCCGGCCATCTGAATTTGAATCAGGCGACCTCAATTGCAGTTGAAGAATCCGGTTCATCCGTTGAATAAGCAGAGAAATCCGCTTTCTCGAAGAATGAATCCATTTATTAAGAAGAGTGGGCGTCATCGTTATTTGAAGCGTCCAATGGAGAATTCCTAATCGAATCAGCGGAACGCGGCTTAAAACGGGGCATTTGGAACGTTTATCGATTTTCCGACTTCGATTGAGATATCCCCCGCTGGTATGGTACCTTTTCCATTGACTTCTCGACTGCTTCATTGGAGGAAGAATCGAAGGGTTCAGCGACAACTTTTGAATAAATACTGCCCGCCGGCGGCTTGCTTTCAACAGAAACAGTAGAACTAGAATCGTTGGTTGGCTTCCCACGCTTGCTTCCACTAACAGATGTTCTAACTAAAATCGTGGGGCCTCAAGTACTTGCCTGAGAAAAGAGTCTTATGTGTATTGGATCCGCTCTTCTGTTAGCATGAACCCATGAATTAGATTCTCTTCCTCTTCCTTATTCTTAAGGAATAGAAGGCCCCACCTTTACCTTTCTTAAGACTAGCAAACCCTCTCGAATTAGTTCTACGAGAGAAGC